CTGTGTCTACTATTTAGGCAGAATACCGTCATCCATGGTTCTCAAAGAAACCTCAGTAACAGAAGAAAGGGAGGAAAGCAGAGAAGAAACAGATGTAGAAATAGAAAAAACTTCCGAAACGAAGTGGACTAAAGAGGAAGAGGAGTGGACTAAAGAGGAAGAGGAACAAGAGGGATCCACCGAAGAAGATCCTTCTCCTTCCCTTTTTTCGGAAGAAAAGGAGGATCCGGACAAAATCGATGAAGATGAAACGGAAGAGATCCGAGTGAACCGAAAAGAAAAAACAAAGGATGAATTCCACTTTCACTTTAAAGAGACATGCTATCAAAATAGCCCAGTTTATGAAACTTCTTATCTGGATGGGAATCAAGAAACTTCCAAGTTAGAAATACTTAAAAAAAAAGAAAAAAAAGTAGTAAATACAAAAAATAAAAGAAAAGATAAGAAGAAATCCGTCCATTTCCTACATATTTGAGTACTTCTCCTATAAAGAAACTCAGAATACTAATTCCATTTGTAATTCCATCAACTATTCGACTATCAAAAAAATGCGCAAATTGAGCTAATCCTTGTATACTAGTGGTTAAAGATGCTTTATAAAAATAATCGATGTAACCACGATTATATGACCAATTATATATCATATTTATTATTTTTTCTCCTAAAAATAAAAGTTTAATAGGAACTTTTTTTCTTACTGAATTAATTAAATTCAAATTTTTAAAAGATGAATAAACAGGTTTATATAAAAGAAATGCGATAAATATTCCAAAAAAGGATATACTGACGGAAAAAGTTGCATTTCTAACAAATTCATACCAATCCACAGAATTAGAAAAACTTTTTTTATGTAAAAGATTTATAGATGAATTTAACCATTTGGATAATATATCTAAATCGTTTCCTTCTTGATTGAAGGGAATTCCGATGACTCCAATAAAAAGCGTAAATAAAACCAATAGAAGCAGCGGAAATAACATAGTATTATCTACTTCATAAGGATAGGATAAAGCCTTTGTACTATCAAAACGGGTAATAGTCATAAAGGGTCGGGTTACATTATCATTAATTCGACATGTGTTTGTCGACAGAAAAGAAGTACCAGCATTATTATTGATTGTGATTGGTAATAAAGTTAGTTGTTGTTTTTTCCTTTTTGGGCTTTCTTTACCCCACAAAGATATCGAATAGGACAAACTACTTGTTTTTCCACTATACTTTTGAAAGTTAATGTTTAAATGTCCTTCAAAAGTTAGTAAATAGATTCGAAACATATAAAATGCCGTTAATCCTGCCGTAGAGCAAGCTAATATTCCAACAATCTGTGAATACAACCAACTATCATTAAGAATTTCGTCTTTGGACCAAAAACAAGCAAGAGGTGGAATACCACACAGAGAAAGTGTACCTAAAAAAAAAGCAGTTTTTGTAATTGGGACATATTTTTCTAAACCACCCATAAGAACCATATTTTGACTTTTATTTGGAGAATATCCAACAATAGGTTCCATTGAATGAATAATGGATCCAGATCCTAAAAACAATAATGCTTTTGAATAAGCATGAGTAATCAAATGAAACAAAGCCGTTCGATAAGACCCCATACCTAAAGCTAACATCATATATCCCAATTGAGACATTGTAGAATAGGCTAAACTTCGTTTAATATCATTTTGAGCAAGAGCTAAAGTAGCTCCTAATAGTAGTGTTATTATACTTATAAAAGATATGAAATTCATTATGTAAGGTATGACTATGAAAAGGGGAAAAAGCCGAGCTACAAGAAAAATTCCCGCTGCCACCATAGTAGCAGCATGGATAAGAGCTGAAATCGGAGTAGGACCCTCCATAGCATCGGGTAACCATACATGAAGGGGAAATTGAGCGGATTTAGCAACGGCACCAGAAAATAATAAGAAGACGCAGAAAGTTCCAAATAAAAAATGGACCTCATTAGTCGAAATTAAGTTATTGAATATTTCGAACAAGTCTCGAAATTCAAAACTACCTGTTAGCCAATAAAGACCTAAAATTCCTAATAATAAACCAAAATCCCCAATACGATTAGTCACAAATGCTTTTTGGCAAGCATTTGCGGCAAGGGGTCGTGTGAACCAAAAACCTATTAATAGATAAGAGCACATTCCAACTAATTCCCAAAAAAAATAAATTTGTATCAAATTAGAACTGGTAACTAATCCCAACATAGATGCATTGAAAAAACTCATATAAGCAAAAAATCTCAAGTATCCTTGATCATGAAACATATAATTGTCACTATAAATAAGAACTAGAACTCCAATAGTAGTGATTAATATTGACATAATAGAAGTAAGTGGATCGATCAAATAGCCAAACTCTAAAGAAAAATCATTATTGATAGTCCAAGACGATATATATTGATAAATAGAACTCCTATTTATTAATTGAATAGATAGATCGGCTGACACAACCATAACTAGACTTAACAAGAAAACACTATAAAAAGACCACATACGTCGAATATTTTTTGTTGCCGTCGGAAAAAAGATAAGCCCTAGTCCTATTCCCATAGGAACTGGAAGTGGAAGGAGAGGTATGATCCATGCATATTGATATGTATGTTCCATAAAAAAAAATTCTTTTAAAATGGTTTCTAATTCACCAGATCCTATCTAATTGTAATTGTAAAAGAACAAAAATAAAGAAAAGATAGGTAAGAACTACAAAATTCTTATTCTGAATTATTGTTTCTTCAATATTCAATACTTCAAATATTCAAATCAAGAAGTACAAATTGGTCAAATAACATAAGGAACTTATTTGTGAAACTGGAATACTTTCTGTTTTAACTGTTTTAAATAAAAAACAAAAAAATGAAAAAATTGGGTATAGTTTTTCTTTGAACTAGGCTAATTAATATTAATAGAAAATTGTATAATAAAATTAGTTATTAGGAGGTCACAGTTGGGTTCGTAAATTGTTCGATGAATTTGATTCCAGGTATAGCCGACTAAAAAACTGAGCTAAAAAACGTGTAAATTTTTTTTTTCATTTTAGTAACTTAAACCTACCTTTTCACCTATTCATTTTTCTCCTTAGCAATATTTTATGTAATTTTCAGATACCTATTATTTTTTTGTTTGAGGTTAGTAGGGTATCATCTATGGCGAGATAGATAATGAAGAAGAATTCGTTTTGAGCAAGAGATGTCTTTCACATCCAATGATATTATTGAAAAAACCTCTTAAATTTTGAATGGCAGTTCCAAAAAAACGTACTTCTCTGGCAAAAAAGCGTATTCATAAAAGTTTGTGGAAAAGGAAGGGATATTGGGCAGCATTAAAAGCCTTTTCATTAGCTAAATCCCTTTCGACTGGTAATTCAAAAAGTTTTTTTGTACCGACACCTAAATAATAAAAGATTCTAATAATCGGAATCAGTCAAATCAAATGTTAATTTAGTGTAGAATATGACTACAAACTTTTTATTATCTAATGCAATACCTAGTAAAACATACATGGAACTTTTTGAATATTCTATATGGTATAAAAAATCCTAAAAGAAATATTTTGTTGCGAACTAAAAATTCCCACCTCGGAAATGATAAAACAGACTCAAAATAACCGAGTTGAAACCTTCTATCTGGTGGGGATTTTTAGTTCCCCCATCGACCCTTTTCGCACAATCTTTTTTATGATTTCCTACGATAAGAGGTAGGGCTTTTTATTTATAAATACAACAATGGAGAACATAAAAGATCGGAAAAACCCCACTATTAAGTTCAAAAATTTGGGCATTTACTAACAACAGTTTAGAGCATTTAATTAACTCATTAAATCTCGACACTTGACGAATAATAGCTTATCATCATTTTAAGTAAGCCGCTATGGTGAAATTGGTAGACACGCTGCTCTTAGGAAGCAGTGCTTGAGCATCTCGGTTCGAATCCGAGTGGCGGCATATTCTCTTCTAAAAGAGATACAATAAGTCCTATAATGAATTCAATTCCGATACCTTATTTTAAAAATTGATATGATATTTTTTACTGTAGAACATATATTAACTCATATTTCTTTTTCCCTTGTTTCAATTGTAATTACAATTTATTTGATAAGCTTAGTTGTCGATGAAATAATAGGACTCTCAAATTCGTCTGAAAGAGGTCTAATAGCGATTTTTTTCTGTCTAACAGGATTATTACTTCTTCGTTGGATTTATTCACAACATTTTCCATTAAGTGATTTATGTGAATCATTAATTTTCCTTGCGTGGAGTTTCTCGATTATTCATATATTTCCATATTTAAAAAAAAAAAAATTACGCGCAATAACTGCACCGAGTGCTATTTTTACTCAAGCATTTGCCACTTCGAGTCTGTTAACTAAAATGCATCAATCCACAGTATTAGTACCTGCTCTTCAATCCCAGTGGTTAATGATGCATGTAAGTATGATGTTATTGGGTTATGCAGCTCTTTTATGTGGATCATTATTATCAGTATCTCTTCTAGTCGTTACATTTAGAAAAGATATCCAAATTTTTGCTAAAAGCCATTTTTTTTTTACTGAGTTATTTTACTTTGGTCAGATCCAATACATGAATAAAAGAAGGAATGTTTTACAAAGCACCTCATTTGATTCTGCTAAAAATTATTATCGATCCCAATTGATTCAACAATTGGATCATTGGAGTTATCGTGTTATTAGTCTAGGGTTTCTCTTTTTAACTATAGGGATTCTTTCCGGAGCAGTCTGGGCTAATGAGGCCTGGGGATCATATTGGAATTGGGACCCAAAAGAAACTTGGGCCTTTATTACGTGGACTATATTCGCGATTTATTTACATACTCGAACAAATACAAATATAAAAGTTGCAAATTCTGCAATTGTAGCTTCTATGGGCTTTATTATAATTTGGATATGCTATTTTGGGGTCAATCTGTTAGGAATAGGGCTACATAGTTATGGTTCATTTCAATTAACATCTACTTGAAAAAAAAAAGGTCTACCGATTATAGATATAAAATGGGGTAGATAAAAAAATCTAAGAAATCTTAGTTGAAGTCGTCAAGAGCCGTTTGAATCAATAGAATACTTGATTCAAATGGCTCTCACAAAAGATAAATATATTCAGTTCTAATTCGGTTTCTATTAATGAGTTAAGTTAATATAAGTCAACAGTGGATCTTTTTTATTTTTTATTATAATTATATAACGCACAATAAAATATATATAGGTTTTTTTACAAAACTTATCTATAAAAATATTTAAAAATATTTCCATAAAATACTTTGAACCTTATCAACTGATAATGAAAAAACGAAATCCGGGTAAATACCAATACCTATTATAGGTAAAAAGATGGAGATGGAAACAAATAATTCTCGTGGTCCCGCATCAAAAAAATACGAATTTGGAACATTAAATAGCTTGTATCCATAGAACATCTGCCGTAACATAGATAATAAATAAATAGGAGTTAATATCATCCCTATTGCCATTCCACAACTAATTAGTATTTTTGTCATTAAAAGATATTTTTGACTAGTAATTAGTCCAAAAAAGACTATTAATTCCGCAACAAAACCACTCATGCCCGGTAATGCAAGTGAAGCCATTGATAATATACTGAACATCGTGAATATTTTGGGCATTAAGATAGCTATCCCACCCATTTCATCGAGATAAACAAGACGTATTCGATCATAACTCGTTCCTGCCAAGAAAAAAAGTCCAGCACCAATAAAACCATGAGAGATTATTTGTAAAAGAACTCCGTTAAGGCCCGTATCAGTAATAGAACCAATTCCTATAATTATGAAACCCATATGCGATACAGAAGAATAGGCTATTCGTTTTTTTAAATTCCGTTGGCTAAGAGATGTTAAAGCTGCATAGATTATTTGGAGCGTACCTATTATTATTAACCATGGAGAAAATATCGAATGAGCGCGGGGTAATAATTCCATATTGATACGAACCAACCCATATGCTCCCATTTTTAATAAAATTCCAGCTAACAGCATACAAGTACTGTAATGTGCTTCCCCGTGGGTATCTGGTAACCAGGTATGTAGGGGTAGAATCGGTAATTTGACAGCAAAAGCAATAAGAAATAAAATATAGAATATTATTTCCAATGCCACAGGATAGGATTGATTAGCTAATATTTCAAAATTTAATGTTGGTTCCGTGGAACCATATACACCAATACCCAGAACTCCCATTAACAGAAAAATGGAACCTCCCGCAGTGTACAAAATAAATTTGGTAGCTGAATATAAACGTTTCTTTCCTCCCCATAATGATACAAGTAAATAAACAGGAATTAATTCTAACTCCCACATAATGAAAAAAAGTAAAAGGTCTCGGGAAGAAAATGATCCTATTTGGCCACTATACATTGCTAACATCAAGAAATGGAAAAATCGTGAATCACGAGTAACGGGCCAAGCCGCTAAAGTCGCTAAAGTAGTAATAAATCCTGTTAATAAAATGGGTCCTATAGAAAGTCCATCTATTCCTAATCTCCAGTAAAAAGAAAAAAAACGTATCCATTTATACTCCTCTGACAGTTGTATTAAAGGATCGTCGAATCGGAAATGATAACGGAATGCATAGGTCATTAGAAGGAGCTCTAAGATACATATACATATAGTGTACCACCTTATTATTTTATTTCCTTTTTGAGGGAGAAAGAAAATTAAAGAACCGGCAGATATCGGAAAAGCTACAATTAGTGTTAACCAAGGAAAAAAGTTCATGGTAAAGATAAGATACACTTAGACCATAAAAAACCCGTACTAAAAAAAAAAGAAATGGAAACTATATATTATTTTTTATTTTAAGCACGGGTTTTTGTCGGTAAAAAAATGGATTAGTGCTATTTTTTTTTTGAACGTATCAATAAGCTAGACCCATGCTACGAGTTGTTTCATGCCATAAATAAACCCGAACACTCAAGAAATCCGTTGGACAGGCAGATTCGCATCGTTTACAACCAACACAGTCTTCTGTTCTTGGAGCAGATGCTATTTGTTTAGCTTTACACCCGTCCCACGGTATCATTTCTAATACATCTGTGGGGCAGGCTCGAACACATTGAGTACATCCTATACATGTATCATAAATTTTTACTGAATGTGACATTGAATCTCTAAATTTTTGAACGTCATAAATTTTCAATCTAATAAACTTGTACATGAATCATGTATTTAGTTATCAGATGAATCAATGATTTACCAAAATTTTGATACAAAAATGATTTATGGATCAGCTTATGCGAAAGAATCAAGATACTTTTATTTAGTACATCTTCGTAAACAGGGATATGAATCCATATTTAATATCATACATACTAATTGGACTTACTGAATAATAATTTTTTTATTTGAAAAGATTCAATTTTTAAAACGTATATTATTTATTCAATAAATTTGATTGATTAGTGCGAGTTGATTTTCTATTACGATAAATTGACGAAATAATTGCTAGTCCAATAGCTGCTTCAGCAGCTGCAATAGCTATGACAAAAATCGAGAAAATATCCCCTACTAATTGGCGGCTATCGAAAAAATCGGAAAATGTTACGAAGTTTATATTAACTGCATTTAAGATAAGTTCAAGACACATAAGGGCTCTAACCATATTCCGGCTCGTGATCAATCCATAGATACCGATAGAAAATAAATAGGCACTCAAAACAAGTACATATTCGAGCATCATTGACCAACTCCTTATCAATCTTGATTCATTTCAATATGAACAACAACTCAACTTATTCTATTGACTAGAATCTAAAAAGCAAGGAACAAGTACAAAGACCTATAGTGCTAATATTAAGAATAGGTACTAGATTGAACTAAAAGGATTTCTTATCTATGAACGTTTGAAAGCTTTATTACTGACGAGCTACCGCAATTGCCCCTATCAAAGCAACTAAAAGAATTATTGAAATAAGTTCAAATGGAAGAAAAAAATCTGTTGATAAATGAATCCCAATTTGTTGACTATTACTTATGAAATCTTGTTCTACGATATGATTTGATCTTGTAGTCCAAATAATCCCGTACCATGACGTATCTAGAATAGTAGTAATTAGAGAAACAAAAATACTTGTACAAACTACTGAAGTAACTCCATCTCCAACAGTCCAAAACTGGAAATCTTTGTAATGTTCTGAACCATTAATAAACATCACAGCAAATATGATTAAAACATTTATAGCTCCTACATAAATAAGAAGTTGGGCAGCGGCTACAAAATGGGAATTTGATAAAATATAGAATAAGGATATACAAACAAGAACAAATCCTAATGAAAAGGCGGAATAAATTGCATTAGTAAATAATACTACTCCTAGCCCTCCTAATATAAGACCCGATCCTATAAAGATTAACATAAAATCATGTATTGGTCCCGGTAAATCCATTATATATAATATAAAATAAGAAATAAAAAAATATAAATGTTTCATGACCTTATTGATCAGACCAGGAAAAAGTAAAATTATCCGGGATATTTTTAATTGAAAGAATAGATGTCTATTGATATAGGTCCAATAATTGGGCCAATCTCATTATTTTTTGAGGTTCAACTTGGCAGTTCAAAAAAAATTCTTTATAGTTTAGATCAAAAGAGTACATTCGTAATTATAAATTTTTTTTTTCTAAAAATAAAATGGGGTTTAGCCATTTTTTATTTGAGGCGTATTCAAAATTGTTCGAATTGTGTAATCGTCAATTAATGCCAATGGTAAACGACCCAAAGCAATTTGATGATAATTCAATTCGTGACGATCATACGTAGAAAGCTCATATTCTTCAGTCATTGATAAACAATTTGTGGGGCAATACTCAACGCAATTACCACAAAATATACAGATTCCAAAATCAATACTGTAATTAAGCAATTGTTTTTTGCGGATCCTAGTTTGTAGTTTCCAATCAACAACAGGTAAATTGATAGGGCATACGCGAACACATACTTCACAAGCAATACATTTATCAAATTCAAAGTGAATTCGACCGCGGAAACGTTCTGATGGAATCAATTTTTCATAAGGATATTGAATCGTTACAGGTAAACGATTTGCGTGGGATAAAGTAATCATAAAACCTTGACCGATGTACCTTGCAGCTCGTACTGTCTGTTGACCATAATTGATGAACCCAGTTACCATAGGGAACATATCGTGAATAGTTATGAATAATTTGATGATTGTTTCCTTCTCTTGTTTGAGATAAGTCTAAGTATAGACTCGCGTGGTTAGAGTGAAAGGAGTTGGAACGAGGTTGTTAATAATAAATTACCGAGAGAAATAGGTAAAAGAAATTTCCATCCAAGATTTAATAATTGGTCCATTCTGAGCCGAGGTAAAGTCCATCTTGTTGTAATAGGAATGAACAAAAACAAAAAAGTTTTAACTAATGTAATCAAAATACTAATGATTGTTCCAAAGACACCGCCTGCTTTTTCAAAAAGTTCAGGACTTAATATATATGGAATCGATAGATTCCAACCGCCCAAGTAAAGAACTATTACAAAAAATGAGGAAACTAATAGATTTAGATAGGACGCAACAAAAAATAAACCAAATTTAATACCGGAATATTCTGTTTGATAACCTGCTACTAATTCTTCTTCTGCTTCTGGTAAATCGAAGGGTAACCTCTCACATTCTGCTAGGGACGAGATTAGAAAAACAATAAACCCTATAGGTTGACGCCACAAATTCCATCCCCAAAAACCATATTTTGACTGTGCTTCAACTATATCAACTGTACTTGAACTATTAGATAATCATAGTCGGTGATAACATTACTGTTACTATCGCTATTACAGAACCGTACATGAGATTTTCACCTCATACGGCTCCTCGAGGAGCCTAAATAAATTTAAGGACTAGGTTAGTATTATTTAACGTGATATACTTGTATGCTAGATAGAGTCAAAATATAATAAAAAGCCCCGAATTAGTCCAATGTAATTCCGTCTGCTATACAAAAAGTATTTCTGAATTAATCTCATCCTTTACTTTCATTTTAAAATTTCAATATTTTTTGAGTAATAACTTAATCTGTCAATAAAAAACTCCTTTTAGTAATATATATAAATATTTCAACCCAGCATTTTCGATTACGAAAAAAATTACATAATTAAATCTTAAAAAAGATCGCTCTTTTCTATTGGAATTGCATTTTGTTCGCTCCTATTCTTCTTTTTCTTCTTTCTCAAGGAAAAAGGGGGGTCCTTTCAAAAAGGATTCTTTCGTTCCTGATAGTTTTTTTTTCAGTGGATAGGGACATACTCTGGATCGGAATCGTGGGAAGTACTACCGGATCGTTTCTACCAACTTAAAGCCCCAATGATTGTTCCTTTTATGCGTAAATGCTTTTTTGTATAATTTGCATAATCTCTATTACTAATCCTTTGTGTACCTTTGTATTTCTAACCACCCACTCAATTTTTATCAACTCACTATTATGGTAATACATACAAACGATAGTGAAAAACTCATAAACATAAAGTTGGTTGTTGTTTTAAACCCGCTTCAAGTCAGGATGATCAATCAACCGATCTTGGGATAAACATTGTGAATTGTTTATATTTGCTTCTGGTTACTCCTTATACATAGGAAATGAGGCTTACTATTTTTACTGCAAATTTCTAAGCTGTTTTTTTTTCACTCATAGAACTATCTGATTGTGTTCATCAGTCGGGTTAATGAACAAAAACATGAAGCGATTTCTTTCCAACGAAAAGAAAAATAGGGAAAATGTTTTAACGACTCGCACGTAGAGATATTGATAACACGCAGAGAGTTAATGGTATTTCATAACTAATCGATTGAGCAGCAGCCCGTAAACCACCTAAAAAAGAATATTTATTATTTGATCCATATCCTGACATAAGAAGTCCAATCGGAGAAATACTTGAAACGGCAATCCATAAAAAAACACCAATATTGAGATCGGCTAGAACAAGATGATATCCAAAAGGAATTACTGAATAACTTAATAGAATTGATATGACTGCTATGGCTGGTCCGATATTGAATAAATAAATATCGCCTCTAGATGGAAGAAGGTTTTCTTTGAAAAGGAGTTTTGTACCATCTGCTAAAGCTTGGAGAATTCCAAAAGGTCCAGCATATTCCGGTCCAATACGTTGTTGTAACCCCGCTGCTATTTCTCTTTCTAACCACACAAGTACTAGTACACCTATTGTGATTCCCACTATAACAGTCAAAATCGGGATAAGCATCCATATGATCTCATACACCTCGTTTACGGATTCCCATTTTGAAAACCCAGTGATATCTTGTACTTCTGTTGTATCAATTATCATTTCAACGATCAACTTCTCCCATAATGATATCTATACTACCTAGTATCGTCATAATATCAGCCAATTTCATTCTTTTAACTAACTGAGGAAGAATTTGCAAATTGATAAAACCCGGTGGGCGAATTTTCCATCTCCAAGGAAAGATTTTCCCGTCGCCTAGTAGAAAAATTCCCAATTCGCCCTTTGGGGCTTCGACTCTCGCATAAAGTTCTTGTTTCGACAATTCAAAAGTAGGAGAGGTTTTTTTACTAATGAAGCGATATTCAAAATCATTCCATTGGGAATCGCGTACTTTATCAAAACATCGTATTTCTAAATTTTCATAAGGTCCTCCCGGAATTCCTTCCAAAGCTTGTTGAATAATTTTGATAGATTCCTCAATTTCACTGATCCTTACTAAATAGCGAGCTAAAGAATCTCCTTCTTTTTGCCATTGGACTTCCCAATCAAATTCGTCATAACACTCATAATGATCAACTTTACGAAGATCCCATTCTATTCCGGAAGCTCGCAGCATTGGGCCCGACAAACCCCAATTTAATGCATCTTCTCCACTCACAATTCCTACTCCCTCAACACGTTCTAAAAAAATGGGATTGCGTGTAATAAGTTTTTTATATTCCGCAATTCCGGTTAAAAAATAGTCACAGAAATCACTGCATTTATCTATCCACCCATGCGGTAAATCAGCGGCAACTCCGCCGATACGAAAAAAATTATGCATTAATCTCATACCGGTAGCAGCTTCGAACAGATCATAGACTAATTCTCGTTCTCGGAAAATGTAAAAGAAGGGAGTTTGCGCACCAATATCTGCCATAAAAGGGCCAAGCCATAATAAATGAGAAGCTATACGACTTAATTCTAACATAATTACTCTTATATAACTGGCCCGTTTAGGTACTTGAATATTTCCTAACTGTTCCGGTGCATTTACGGTTATGGCCTCGGTGAACATAGTAGCTAAATAATCCCAACGAGTTACATAAGGTAAATATTGTATAATTGTTCTATTTTCTGCAATTTTTTCCATCCCTCTGTGTAAATACCCCAATATTGGTTCACAGTCAACAACATCTTCACCATCTAGAGTAATGATGAGTCGAAGAACGCCGTGCATTGATGGGTGGTGAGGGCCCATATTTACTACCATAAGCTCATTTCTTATAATTGGTACATTCATAGGTTGTTCCTTGATTCAGTTTTCTAGGAATTGCCGAAAACAAAAAAATTAATGTAAGTTCTTGAAATTAACGAATTTTTGGTTCCCGAATATCCAGTCGATCAATTAATTCTTTATAACGTATTCCATTTTTTTTTGACAAATAAGCCAGCAGGCGTTGACGTTTTCCCAGAATTTTCTTTAGACCTCTCTGAGATAAATAATCTTTTCTGTGCAATTCCAAATGCGAAGTAAGTCTTCGGATTTGCTGAGTGAAATTAACTACTTGAAATTCAACGGATCCCTTGGTTTCATCTTTTTTTTCTTGTTTTTGGGAAATAACTGAGTAAACGGAATTCTTTAGCATAAAAGCAAATCTTCTCCAACTTTTAAAAAATATGAATTTTATGGATCAGTAATAATAATGTTGGACATTTTAATTTGGTATATTTTTTTCATTATGGGCTTTTTAGTTTTATTAAAATTTTGAAAATAAAATTAAAATAATTAATACTCCAACTCCGTTTCGTATTTGATTCATTCTATAGAAAAATTTCTTATCATGTGTTTGATACATTTAGAATTGTGGATACATATGTATTCTTAACAGACTGAAAAAAATCCCAGTATTGGTATTAAACCAATAACGATTCATACAAACTAAATCCTCTAATTGACAAGTTGGCCAAAGAAAAAACTTTAATCTATCAAGATGGTTGCTTTCAACCAAAACTGGACCATAAATTTTTACATTTTTTCTATTGCCGAATACCAGATTTAGATCTATACCTTTGGTTTTTTTTGAATTGAACGAAATTAGAATTCTTAACTCTTTTCGACGTCGCGGCGATAAAATAGTTTCAAGAACAAGCAAACTATAATTTTTTCTGTCTAGATTTCCAAAAATTTTTTTCTCTTGTGCAAGGGATTTTGAAAAATCCATTTTTTCTGGATACCGTGGATTAATTTTAAAATTCTTCTTATGAACTAAAGAAATGCGTATGGTTTGATACATAAGAAAGTGTCCAGGATTATTTATAGACATACGAACGGGTTCAATAAGGAATACTCCCCTTTCCATCCAGTCTGTAACATACTTATGACTCGGCATTATATCTAGATTTATTGTTCCTCTTTGAATAGCGGATAGAGCACTTTCTCTTGGATTTCGCAAGCTAAGCATGAGACAATATACTTTGATATTTTTCATTAGTGTTAAATTGAAAAAAAAAGACCATCTCAATTGAACAAGCAAATGACTTGTTAGTAAAAAATCGAGGTCTTCTTCTGTATTGTTTTCGTTTATACGTTTTTTTATGTCTGATTCCACACTAGAGACTAAAAAATCACCCCATTCGGAAATAGCTTTTTCTTGGTTTAAGAGAACGGATACAAGATTCCATTTTTTCTTTAGAGCGATATTAGTTTTATCACTCAAACGTTTCTTTTCATTCAAATTGAAAAGAAGTGATTTGATTGGTATGATCCATAGTTTTAGTTTATATACATTATAAAGCAATATCAATTCTGGTAAGAACCAAAGTTCTTCATTCAAAATAGGAAATTCTTCATTCATTCCCAGCCAATTGAAAAAGTTTTGAATCCTTGGGGTAGTTTGCTGAGTTTGGTGAGTTGTCAAATCAATAAGAGGGGTCTTATTGAGTTGTTCAATTAGTTGATAATTACGTATCTTAGTATTCTGAGGATTGGTCTGAATCCAGACTTCAATATCGACCCTTTTTCTAAGACACAAATCGAGAATTCGGTAATAAAAAAAAGATTTATCCATATCTGTAATAACCTTTTTGCCTAAAGATAAAGAATTGTTATCTCCGAGGATAAAAAGTGTTTTTTTATTTGTGTTGTAATTATAGGATATTTTTTGATTCTTGTTTACTTGTGATGGTAAAACAAAAATATCCGAACTAATAGATTTATATGATAAGAGATCATTTCGATAATTTCTTTGTAAATTTCCTTTGTGATTTGATAATGAGTTTAATCCATAATCAGTAATTTGCTTTTCATAACGAATTAAACCATTTTTTTCATATAAATCCCATTTTGATAAATCCGCTTTTTCATTTTGTCTTATAGAGTGCCGATTCTCGTTTTTTTTACATTTTTTCGGTACTAATCCCGACCATCTAATATGAGATATCTTAGATTGATAACGATTCTGTAACCAGACTTTCCATTGAGTTATTCCCGAAGTAAGAAGTTTCTTATCTGTTAATTCCAAATCAAATATTCCTTGTACTCCAAAATTAGCCTTTAGTTTAGCGTTAGGAAAAAGAGCTATTTCATGATATTGAAGGGCAGATCTTAATTTTAAGTAGTATAAGTTAAAAATGCGGCTTTGTGCGAATTTATACCCTACATATGCTTGTGATAGCGAGGATAAGTCAAAAAATAATTTTGAATTTTTATTACTAAGATAAAAATAGGACTGTCTAAAGTTTATAAATTCAATTTTTGTTTCTTTTTTTTTTGCTTCATTATTGTAATTGGACTTATCCATTTTGTTTTTTTGTGATTCAAAATCAATAACAAGTTGTCCTTTGATCCTTATTATATTAATAACTAGGAGGATATAAATGTATATTCGTACAATAAAAAATTGTATAAAATACTGCGAGTTAAAGATTAATCGAGAAATGCGTTTTTTTACTATTTGACAAATCCTTTTTATTTTTTTTAATTCTAATCTTGTTACGGCATGCCTTTTTTTGTTAACCCTATTATCAGGAGTTAGAAAATATTTTTTCTTCTCATTTATTCTTTTTTCTAATTGATTTCGGATTGTGCTTGTTCTAATAGTTATATCTTGCATTTTTTTTTCGGTTAACGAATGTTTTGTCCAATTTTTAGATCGAGTTGGAATGGGCGATTCGAGAATTATCTGATTGTTTTTTATCAAATCTTTTTTGTTTTTGGTTTCATCCCATTTATCTAGTTCGCTCAATCCAAATAAACGAATTCTATTTTTTTTTGAGGGGCCGTTTATTAGTCTCGTTAGAACTAGACCACTTTTGTTAATCCAGTTTTTTATTTCTTTGAATATTTTAAAAATTAAAAAACAATTTGTTTTCAATTTTATCATTTTTTTTATGAGTTCTTTAAAAATGGGTACAAAAAAAGAAGGTTGGTTTTGGGGTGAACCAAAAGGCTGTTTGGTTCGCCTCCCCCACACAGTTAAAAAACAATATTTTTTTTCTTTTTTTTTTTTCAATTGATCCATTTGAGGGAATTCGGATTTCGGTCTATGCCAAGGTTTCAGATCGAACGGAAATAATATTTTTATCTGAATACCCTCACTTAACCAGTTTTTTGGCAAGTCTTTTTCGGATAGTTGAACACCACTATAAGTGCATTTAACATGCGTTTCCTTATTCCAATTTTCAAAATCCTCGGACCATTCGGGAAATTGAAATAATAGGATACGGCCGATATTTTTAGCTATTATCAATGAGGGTAATATAATATATTTCCTAAGAGTTGATTGTATTATTAATATACAACTCCTTGTTATTTGAGGAGTTAGAATACCGTTGGTAGGTTCTGCTCCTATTTCAATCCCTATTGTTGCTTCTCTTTTATACTTCTCATTTTTATCCTTTTTTTCTGAAAGCTCAAATTGGTTAGTTTTTTTCATCCAATTTCGGAAAATGAGTTTACTCAGTGCAAAGATATCAAAATAAGAAAGAATTGATTTATCGAGTCTATACAAGAAAAGTGGGGAATGTGCATTTGCTTCAGACAGTTTTAAAATAGGTATTTTACGCCTTTGAGCGCGCATAGAGCCCATGATTATATTTCGACGAAAATCAGGTTGTTGTGAATAATGCATCAAATAAAATTGTTCTGGTTCGTAATCGTAATTAGTATAAGTGGGCTCGTTTATAGTAAAAACTACTCCAAATCTTGATTTTCTTGACCGCATTCCAGGGTCGTCTAATACGACTGCTTCGTATTCTCTTTCTTGTCGTTCAAACTCGTCAATTAATTTGTATGACCGTCGAGGTATTTTTTTACTAATTTGCTTTATTCCCACGGATAATGCTTTTCTTTTATTAAAAGAGATATTCATTATATCTTCAAATTCTAGAAAATTATTAGAAAGAATAAGAGCATGTATTTTATTTATAAAAGGAGCCTCTGGTCTTTTTTTTATGAAACTTTCACTAAGGAGTGGTAAGAAAAATATTCTTTTTGTTGGTCCACGATAGGGACCATTTAAGAAGGGATCCATTTTTTTTCCTAAATATTCTTTTTGATCAATACGTAATCTAGTTAATACATCTAGCCAAAGAAATCTTTTTTCTACACCTTCTAGTCTATTTATAAATTCAGTTCTTAGTTTGTTTTTGTTTTGTTCAGTTTTATAAATCCATGAATTTGTTAGTTCATCAAAGATTGAATCTACCGATTCTACTGATCTGAAAAAATGTATCCTTCTTTCTAGCATTTCAAAAAACCTTTTTAAACTGGGTGGGTAGGTAAACGATATTCTTTTTTTTTCATTGTCTTGACACGAAAAAAAAAAATATTGTGACATTTCATTTATTATACTATTTTCAAATTTATTGTTTTTTAAATATCGAAACGGGCGTTTCCATCGTTTATAGTCGAAAAGAAGAGTCACAAGAAAGTTTGTATTTACTACTTTTTTTTCTTTTTTTTTAAGTATTTCTAACTTGGAAGTTTCTTGATTCCCATCCAGATAAGAAGTTTCATAAACTGGGCTATTTTGATAGCATGTCTCTTTAAAGTGAAAGTGGAATTCATCCTTTGTTTTTTCTTTTCGGTTCACTCGGATCTCTTCCGTTTCATCTTCATCGATTTTGTCCGGATCCTCCTTTTCTTCCGAAAAAAGGGAAGGAGAAGGATCTTCTTCGGTGGATCCCTCTTGTTCCTCTTCCTCTTTAGTCCACTCCTCTTCCTCTTTAGTCCACTTCGTTTCGGAAGTTTTTTCTATTTCTACATCTGTTTCTTCTCTGCTTTCCTC